TTAATAGCATTATCGATTAAAAATGTATTTTCTAGCATTTGACCGCGTACCATTAAAGGCTTTAGCCGCACACTTGAACGATAACCCAGAAAGTCAAGGGAATGGTTGGATAATTGGTTTATTTTTATATAAATCCTTCCTGGTTGAGACCACAGGTAAAAATAAGATTTCCAGAAATTGAAAAAGTAATATTTCCATTTAGTCATCAAAAGAAACGTCCCCTTTGAAGCAAGAATTGATTTTCCTTGATACCTAACATAATGCATGAAAGAATCTTTGAACAACCATAAATTAGCTTGAAAAGCCCTGGCAAAGACTTCTGCAAGATGCTCTATTTTTCCATAGAAATAGATTCGTTCAATAAGGGCTCCAGAAGATGTTGATCGTAAGTGAGAAGATTGGTTACGGAGAAAGAGGAAGCTAGATTCATATTCACATACATAAGAAGTATATAGGAAGAAGAATAGTCTGTGATTTCTTTTTGAAAAAGAAGAACTGGCTTTCTTTGAATTTGAAGTAATAATACTATCCCAATTATGACACTCATGGAGAAAGAATCTTAATAAATGCAAAGAGGAAGCATCTTTTATCCAATAGCGAAGAGCCTGAACCAAGATTTCCAGATGAGCTGGGTAAGGTATTAGTATATCTAATACATAATTTAAATGTGAAAAGTTGTCCTCTAAAAAAGAAAATATTGAATGAATTGATCGTAAATTATCGGATTTCACTACCCCTTTCCTTTCTAGGGAAGATATTAATCGCAGAGACAATGGAATTTCCATAATGGTTGAAGAAACCTCTGACATTACTTGCGAATAAAAACTCTTGTTGTGCCCCAAAAATGGAGTCTGTTTAGAATCATTAACATAAAGAATAAAATGATTCTGTTGATACATTCGAATGATTAAACGTTTCACAATTAGTAAACTGGATTTTTTGTCATAACCTGCATTTTCTAACAAAATCGATCCCTTTAAACCATGATCATGAGCAAGTACATAAATATACTCCTGAAAGATAAGTGGATATAAGAAGTAGTGAGATCTATCTAGCCCTAAATAGCTTTGGAATTTATCCATTTAAAAATTTTTTTTTATTAAGGGCAGAGGATTTTGGGGGTTATAAATGATACATAGTGCGATACAGTCAAAACAAGGTATTATAGTACAAACCGAATAGATACCTCGGATACAGATAAACTTCTCAACAGATTCTCTATCCTATCTTTTTCCTTTGTTTTCATTATTTTTCATTATAGGATAACAAGATGATTAGAAATCCTTTACTTTTTTCAACCCAATCGCTCTTTTGATTTTGGAAATTTTTTTATCAATATACTGTTTCTTATACACATACTTCTCCATTATGGAATGGAGGATGGTAATATTTAGGATTCATTAAAAAATCAAGAATACATTCCTGGGAGAAAGCCTTCCCGTATTGGGCACTAATATTTTTTTAACGTCTAATTAGATCGGGTAATCATTCAAATTAAGAACGGAAGCTCGTTGCTTTTTCTTTCCCTATAATCAAAATGAAATTAATTGAAGCCATGGGGCCCTATCCATTTATTAATTCGACCCAACTTAAAATTGACTTCTATTTTATTTGCCCCTTTGAATAATTTAAACGAAGGCTTTGTCTTGAGCCGGAAAGAATAAAATATTCTCAGAACTCTTAATTGATACGACATGCTATTTTTTCCATTCATTCCCTTTGAGGATCAGTCGTAGTCTTCCAAACTTTACCGATGGTATGGACGAATCCTTCGCTTCATCTAAATGTGTAAAAGATCCTAGCCGCACTTAAAAGCCGAGTACTCTACCGTTGAGTTAGCAACCCACATAGAAAAAGGATATGTAGATACAATCAGAATAAACAGAATAAAAAAATGATTAAATCAAACCATAAATCTACGTAATCTACGAAAAAATTTCCCGAAAAAAGAAATAAATCAAAAGTAAAGAAATGTAAAAAATGATGGACTATCCCCTATTTCTAGGTTATCCACTTTTTCAACCAAAAATCCGAGTAGCAAAGCTAATCCAACGAACCCATCATTTGAATCAACAGGTAAAAAATCAAACCTAAAACCTATGGGACAGAAATAAATAGAGCTGCTTATCACGATGAATTATATTTGTTCGATACAATATTGTCAATATAAAGGTTAATAAAAGAATACGATGGAAAAAGTACAAGAACAAAAATTGAAAAAAAGTAAAAAAAAAAAAAAGACTTGTGTTGGATTGGCACTGAATATGCATATATACTAAAATTTTTAGTTTAGGTGGAGAATAAATAAAGATAAAGTAAAAAAAGGATTTATGCAATCAATAGTGTATTGAATCCCTATATAATAAGTCGAATAACGAACTTCGATTCCTTGTTTCTTACTTGGTATTAGAGTTCGAATGAAAACTGCAGGTAATGTCAGAATTTTCTATTTTGTAAGGATCCATCAAATAAGGTTTACTTAGAAAAATAAAATAAGGTTTACTTAGAAAAAGATTCTATAAAAGCAATGATAAATAGATACGAAGATAGCAAGAAAATAAGTAGAGCAAGAAAAAAAATAAGGAAATAAAAAAACATAGTATAGAAAAGATATCCAAAATGATATAGAAATCACTATCCTATCCTTAGTTTTTATTTCCTTAATTTAATTGAATTTCATTTGATTAGAGCAAAGTTCCTTAAAAACCTCTGCCTTTTTTAAAATATCCTGAACAGTTCCTGTAGGCTGAGCGCCTTTTTCAAGGAAATAGAGAATAGCGGGAACGTTTAAATAAGTTTGATTCTTGATAGGATCATAAAAACCCACTTTGCGAATATCTCTTCCTTCTCTTCGGGATCGAACATCAATTGCAACGATTCGATAGACGGCTCATCGGGATAGATGTAGATGAAAAAGAAACCCCCCCCCCCTAGAACCGTATAAGAAGCTTTCTCCTCGTACGGCTCGAGAAAAAATGATTATAAGTTTTGTCTATGGATAAAATTAGAATAAATAGGAAAGGACTCCATAAAATAAATTAGTCTATAATTTAACGCATAGTCATTTTTTTTTTTAGCTTTCTTCCTGAAAAAATCATTTGTACTCATAACTCAAGTTCAAGAATTCTAAAATATCTTTAAAATATCTTAAAGATATTCATATTTTTATTTTTTGAGTGGTCTTTAACCCCCCCTTTTTCGTCTCGTTTAAAATAGATGATTTGGATTCTGTATTTGGATCCGTGAGACAATTGAAGTGGCGTTTCCTTGTTCTGGGATCCTTTATCTTGGTTTTAAATCATTGGGTTTAGACATTACTTCGGTGCTTCTTAATCCTTTCAAAATGGTAGCAACATACCCCTTTTGTGATTTCTTTCTATCAAAGAATCATACCGATGGTTTATTCGTGCGCGATACACCGTGAATCGAAAAGTTTTAGCCGTTCCAACAAAAATTTTGGGATTTAAAATTTGTTTAAAATTTGCTCGAATCGGATCCTCTCGAATCGGATCCTTTCGATTTCTATTTCTATATCGAAGATATACTTACGAAGTTGTTCCAATTTATTGATTGGCATTAACCCTAGATTGTTGCCCCTGAGAAATTAATCAATACTTTCTACTCGAGCTCCATCGCAAACTATTTACATTACAATTACAACCCAATAAAAAAAGAAGGGTTCTAGTAGAATAGAAAAACGACGTCGAGCCAAGAGCACCTTCATTCCTATATAAAATGGTGGATGTAAGAATAAGAATCCACAACGGATCGTGTCCTTCAAGTCGCACGTTGCTTTCTACCACATCGTTTTAAACGAAGTTTAACCATAACATTCCTCTAATTTCGAACCAGTATGGAATTGATTCAATTGCGGAATCATGAATAGTCATTGGTTCAGTCGGTACAGAGACATAGTTATTTCTCTTTTTTCTTAGCTACAGCTACATAGATAATCAATCTTTTTATGAATAAATATTAGCAAGACCCCGGCTTTTTTGTATGAATGGAACATTTTGATATAAATCTCTATCTCAAAAAATGTCTAACAGAAATATCCAGAAATCTAAATAGAGAAATAACATAACTAACAGAAATCACACGAATAAAGAAATAAAGAAATTCTAAATAAATATAAATAAAATCTATTTGATAAATAAAATCTATTTGACTCTGCCTCTTCAAGTGACTCAATAAGATTAATTCCAAAAGTGACTCAATAAGATTAATTCCAACTTCCCAAAACTTGCCAAAGATTCAATCCATAAAGAATCATTACAAATCTTTATACTTGAAAAAGTTTCTTACTTCTATATCATTATTTGAGTCAAGTTTTACAGTAAAGACTCCATTTGATTATCATAATAAAGATCATTTTCTTTTTCTTTTCGAATGGAATTCTCAATGATGTAAAGCAAATAATCTAAATAGATCGAACAATGAAAATAAATATAATTGTTAAATATTTAAAATTTCATTTTTTAAGTAAGTATGAAAACTCTTTTTCACAAAAATAGAAAGACTTTTTGTCACTGAAATAGGATAACAATACATACCTGATAACAATACATACCTATAGGCTAAGTACTTCCTCTTTTATATGTATTTTCATATTTGAACCTGAGGTTAAGTAATCTTTCTACATCTTATCTTATCTTTATCAAAAGGGTTTAGTTACTTTTGCATGTCATTTGAACTAGATTTAGTTCAGTTTGTGAAAAATTCAGATATGATTCCGAAAAGAATCATTCAAAATAAAAAAAGAAAGAGGAATACTCTTCTATCCAATATTAGACCGTGAAACAGAACCTTGTTGAACAAAAAAGAAGTATTCGGGTACAGGGAATATGCTCTGGGACGGAAGGATTCGAACCTCCGAATAGCGGGACCAAAACCCGTTGCCTTACCGCTTGGCTACGCCCCATTTCTATTTTTATTGGACACTAATACTAATAAAGAATAATATTGGTATTAAGTGTTCGTCAATTCCAGTCCAACTATCTATAGAAAATCTTTCTTCTTTATAGAATATAGAATTTATTATAGATTCGTTGCTAGGATTTTGACATGTGTATATCTAGAATTCAACTTAATTTATTGATCATTACATATAATTCAATTAAGATATTGTATGAAAGTATGATTTCTTCTAGTCTCCTTTGAGAATTGGAGGATTTTTGATTGAGTGGAAAAAGAAGGATTTTTTTGTCTACCTTACTTTCTTCATTTTTCCTTAGATCAATAACTCAATCAAAATGCAATTATCTCGACGAAAAAAATGTCTGTTATGCTTAATATCTTTAGTTTGATCTGTCTTAATTCTGCCCTTTATCCGAGTAGTCTTTTCTTCGCCAAATTGCCCGAAGCCTATGCTTTTTTGAATCCAATCGTAGATGTTATGCCAGTCATACCCCTGTTCTTTTTTCTTTTAGCCTTTGTTTGGCAAGCTGCTGTAAGTTTTCGATAAGATCTTTAATAGTATCTTATAGAATTCATGATTTATTCGAGAAAAATGATAACATTTGATAAGATCAAATAAGTCTGACAGTATGAACCTTCAATTCAAACATTGAAATGATCGAATAGCCGTGATAAATCCGGCTCGCCCCATTTCCCGATTTTAATCCTTTTTCCTTTCCGGCGAAATACCTTATTAGCTTAGGGTCGCTTACAACATCTAATTGGGGGTATGAAAGTGATTTCTGGTAATAAAAGACTCTTTTTAAAAATTTCAACTTCACAACTTCATTTGAATTTCTGAACATTCTTTTCTATTTTAGAATTCATTTCTTGGTGTCAAAATAAGATATGTGATATAAAAATGGAGGATCTATTATCTTTTCTTTTCTCTCGTTTTTCTTTTTCAAAAAATGATCTTGGAGGTTGTGTAATGCTTACTCTCAAACTTTTCGTTTACACAGTAGTAATATTCTTTGTTTCTCTCTTCATCTTTGGATTCCTATCCAATGATCCAGGACGTAATCCTGGACGTGAAGAATAAATTCTTTTTCTTGCTTTATTTTACAATTTTCTTCATATTTTTATTTTCTTTTGGCTATTCCACACACTTAACTCACTTAACTAGAAAAAAAATAGAAAGTCATCAACGGAAAGAGAGGGATTCGAACCCTCGGTACGAATAACTCGTACAACGGATTAGCAATCCGCCGCTTTCGTCCACTCAGCCATCTCTCCCAATTGAAAAAGATAATTACTATGTTACATTACGCATCAAGTAAGGATTAAATTAAGTATTTCTTTCACATTCTTTATCGTTATTATAGAATTAGCAATTCCATTTAGATGCTCGAAAGATCAAAATAGAAAGATAAAAAAAGAAGACCTTCTTGCTTTTATTTTATTCGAAGTGCCTTTTTGGCCTGGCCCGGTCAATACCCAGCCGGGCCTTTTTTTGTTACAAAAAATTCCCTTCATTTTTTTATTTATAGGCAACATACTCTAAATAGCCAATTTAGTATCCGTGTAACAATTTCCGTTCTGGGGTTTACATATACTTATCATTTTTGTTATAATGGAAATTGAGAAGGATTTTTGATTCAAAAGAATAAATCAAGAAAAGGATAAATCAAGTATGTATCAATTTGTATTTTCTTATGTCGTTTGGCAAACCAAATTTTAGATTCAAATCCAAGAATCATTGACGAATTCTCAGTCAACGAATATCCCGTTTGTCATAAATTTTGGTTTTTTTGAGTGAAAATATACATTTTATTTTTTCAATAGAAAAGTGAGGGGAAGCTTTTTGACATTGTGTGTTTTGAGATACTATACAATCAATCGAAGGGACAATCAAAAGGGGAAAAGGGGTTTCTTTTCTAATTTTGATAAGTTTAGTTAGAAAAAGGATTCAAAAGGGGATGCAAGTACAATAAACTAAAATTGAGTAATCCAACAAAAAAGGTAAAAATTTCTCCTATTGTGTATCGTTTTGGCGGCATGGCCGAGTGGTAAGGCGGGGGACTGCAAATCCTTTTTCCCCAGTTCAAATCCGGGTGCCGCCTCATCAGCAAACGAATCGGAATCTCTTATTCTGTTCTGCTGATATAACTCAACCTAATTTTACCCAGCCAGAACAGAATAAGGGGACTGTTAATACTTAATACTTGGTTGATTCTAAACATCCGTTCTGGGGATTTTGTAAAAGATTGGAAATCGGAAATCTTTGAATCCAAAATGAAAAGAAATATTTTTTTTTAACCCCTCGTCAAAAGTATAATATACTATCTCCCAACTCCTTCAGAGAGACAATCGAGAAAGGGTACGGATTAGATCAAATAGGAAAAAGTTTGTAATAGATAGCAATTGATCTATTTTTACTTTGAAGGGCAAGAAAAAAAGGAATGTGCCCTCTTATTTTATTACTAGATGTTCCATTAGTAACATTCCTTTGTAGTTTTGATTTTTTATTTTACTTGTGTTTAGTCTTTCCCGATTATAAATCATATAGAATAGAAATTTTTGAAATGGATTTTTTTGATTGGTTCATCAATAGTGTTCGGCCAGAATCCCTTTTTGACTCTGGACCATTCATTCTACTATTATTAGTGAGCAATAATGGAATAATTCTATCATAGAGATAAGGGACATAATTCACATGGATATAGTAAGTCTCGCTTGGGCTGCTTTAATGGTAGTCTTTACATTTTCCCTTTCACTCGTAGTATGGGGAAGAAGTGGACTTTAGAAGCACTCCTAATTTAGTTGAGGAATGAAATGGTATCAATTGTTTTATAGATCATTCTGCAACGCATTTTTTATTTGAATTGAAATCATTTTCAAATAAAAATATCTTCGTTTCCAAATTCCATTGGATTATCGTGGATAAACGTATTCTATAACAGTAAAACAAAATAATTATTTCAGATTCATCGGAATAAATGAATAAATAGATGTATCAAAGAAATAGAATTGGGTCCTACGTAAATTCAATATATGGATTAAGAACTACATATATTGAAGATAGAAGCTAATATAGTATACCAACTTTATTAGAAACAATTTTATACACTACTATAACACTAATAGAGAGTATGATATAGAGAGTATGGTAAGTAAGAAATCTATTTCTTACTTACCATACTCTCTATATCATAGAATACCGCCGATTATAGCCCGTTGATTTCATTTAAGGCGCAAAACAAAAATAGAATACTTTTCATTTGATTTCTTTAACTATTGATAAGAATTCAGAAGTCAAGTTTTATTTAAAGTAATTAATCATTTTGACTGGCTGTTTTTACGTAAATTATAAGTAGAAACGCAGTAGGAATTAAAATGAACAGTGCAGTAGCAATAAATGCAAGAATATTTACTTCCATAATCTCATCGTTTTTTTTTTTTTTTTTTTCACAATAACTCGGGATTTAATCCCATAGAGATGATAAATCTTTCACCTGTCAATTCAATGAATGCATTACCTATCGATGATCTTGAATCGGATCAATATCATGAATAACAATATCTGAGCTATTAAATTAATTCGTCGTCGAGAATTGAATAGTATAACATACGAACATCTTTTATCCATACCGAATCCAAAAATTCCCGGACCAATAAGAAACCCCTTTACTTTAACTTTATTTATCCTTCTTTTCTTTATTTTCTATAACCTACCTTCCTTAGGTCTTCCTTATAGAACCATCAAACGAAATCTAACCACCCGCCCGAACTACAAAAACCCAACAAACAATACAAGCGAAGTGGAAAAAGAGAGGAATTAGGTTCTAAATTTTAATTATCTAAATTTCTTTGGAAGACAAATAAGTATGATAAAGATGAGTCGCGGGAGAAAAGATGGAATATTCTATCAACTTCACTATTTTAGTTATTTTTTAGTTTAGGGTTTGTTCTTTCTTCGACAGAATCCTGAAAAAAAAGAAGGGAAACCCCTCCGGAATTCAATTATGCTCTCTGTCCCTTCTTTAACAGAAAATCGAGGGGCGAATTGATGTACTTATTGGATCCGTCGGGACTGACGGGGCTCGAACCCGCAACGTCCGCCTTGACAGGGCGGTGCTCTTGCCTATTGAACTACAATCCCAGGGAAATAAGAAGAGATCTAGCAGAAATTTTGTATTCTTTTTTATTCTCTCGTATCAGGTATTTTTTAAGAACAAGAGGGTTCTACCATCTGATAGTAGATTGACAAATTGTTGGGCCGAGCTGGATTTGAACCAGCGTAGACATATTGTCAACGAATTTACAGTCCGTCCCCATTAACCACTCGGGCATCGACCCAACGCCTAATTCATTTTAGACGTTCCATAATCAACTTCCTTTCGTCTCCCAGGCAGATTTGACAAATACATATCACTTGATATAAAATACAAAGTCCCACTGAGTAGACTATTAGAAGGACTTGACAAAGATGGATCACTTGATAGAAAATCCCACTCCTTATAGTCTTGAGTATTGGTATACCCCTAGAGGGACTTGAACCCTCGTTTTCTCCGTGAAAGAGAGAGGTCGTAACCACTGGACCATAGGGGCCTTTGGCCACCTTACCTTAATATAACTCAGGCCGAGAGCCACCTTTTGGAGATGAATAGGAGATGAATCAAACCGAAAAACTCGTTAACTATTCTGGAGGTTAATGGTAATCAAATCGAACTTTACCATTAAATTATAACCTTGAAACTTGATTTCACCAACCTTGAAACTTGATTTCATTGGTCTTTCTCGTCTTTATATCTCTCATTCACAAAGGGTTCTGCGTTGGATCCAAGATCCTTTACTATCCAGTGGATTCAAGGTGCTTTACCAAAATAGTATTTGACCACTTAAATTATAGTGCGCCCTAAGTCATACTGTCAATTGACGACAGGACAGGAGGGCAATAAAAGAATAGAGAAGACGGAAATATAGATTAGGTATATCCGCGCGTGTTAAGTTAATAAACACAGCATTCGTATAGTTTTCTGGTATTCAATATTATATTCAAGTAAATTATAATTTCAATACCGTTATACATTATAATATAAGA